CTCTTGTTTTACTATTGATAGGAATTCTCTTGTTGAGACCCTATGAATCAATTGAAACCTCAGATTCATACTAGAACCACGATGATTTAGCCTCAAGCTAAACTCAAAGGTTCTCTGAGTAAGAACCTTTGATGATCACTTATTGAATGAATGGATGTAATGACTCAACAAAATCTAGAGAAAGAGTTATCCTTCGGTCAAAATAAATCTGAAGGAATAAAATTCGTTTGATTTAGGAAATACCTATTTGAATTTTTTTTGAGTCCGGTTGCGAGGTCTGAATAAATAGTAGGTATGAATCATAGTTCAAATATTTCTTTTCTTGATCTATTCTATATATTCCGTGCTCCAGATACTAGAATAAATATCCGACGAGGTAGAATCATCTTGATAGAGATAACAGGTCCATTCTATGTATTATCAATAGGATCAATTAGAACAAGTCACACACTCATATTCCGGAAATACCGAAACAAAAAAATTCCACGGTCGAACTACCAGAATAGAATGGTCTAGAAATCCAAGTCTAAAGTAATTTTTTCTTTGATTGAAAGACTAGGACTTCATAGTTCTTATAAACCTAACTCATTGAAATTCCATCCAGTAAAACGGAAGAATTATAAATTTCCAAAATAATAGATAGGAATATCGCAAATAGAGCCATTGCGACCCCCATAAGTGGTGTAGTCCCCCATCCCGGAGCTACTTTACCATATTCCGAATTCAATGGTTTCAATAAATCCCCTACAGTAGTTCGTCTTGGCCCAGATCTAGAACTATCCTCAACGGTTTGTGTAGCCATAAATCCTATTTAATGATTGGTTGAGATCTGTTGACTTTGTATACTATTCCGTTGTAGTTGTAAATAAACGATCTTATCGTAGATCCATTGTGATCTTGAAATTATCTAAAAATGGAAACAGCAACCCTAGTCGCCATCTCCATATCCGGTTTACTTGTAAGCTTTACTGGGTACGCCTTATATACCGCTTTTGGGCAACCCTCTCAACAACTAAGAGATCCATTCGAAGAACACGGGGACTAGTTGAAGTAATGAGCCTCCCAATATGGGAGGCTCATTACTTCAATTAAATTATTTCGAAAGGTTATTTCATTTTTTTAGTCGGAACCTTAGGTGGTTCTCGAAAAAAGATAGCGAAAAAAATTATCCCTAAAGTCGAGACTAAAAGGAATGTATAAACCAATGCTTCCATGGATTCGATCGTGGTTTACAATTATAGCTTCCACACCTATTCATTTGGGATCATTTATCATATCATATAAAGAAAGAAAAAAAGTCAAAGAAAGGTGATTCAAGTCAAGATTTCTCTGATACCCAATGTCAAATAAAAAAAAAATAGAGGCGAAAGATACCACAACAATGTCGTATCAGACTACTTGTCTCCTTGTAGTTGGATCTCCAAGTTTTTGGAATGCTCCAAATTCCACTTGAGCATCCAAATCTGGATCAATACCAGCAAAAACATCTCTGAACAAGGTTCTAGCGCCATGCCAAATGTGTCCGAAAAAGAAGAGCAAAGCAAACGTAGCATGCCCAAAAGTGAACCAACCCCTTGGACTGCTACGAAAAACACCATCGGATTTCAAAGTAGCCCGATCTAATTCAAAAATTTCACCTAATTGGGCACGTCTAGCATATTTTTTCACAGTAGCAGGATCAGAATAACTTACTCCATTAAGTTCGCCACCATAGAACTCAACAGTAACACCTACTTGTTCAACACTATACTTTGATTCTGCCCTTCTAAAAGGAACATCAGCTCTCACAATTCCGTCTTCATCTACCAAAACTACCGGAAATGTTTCAAAAAAAGTAGGCATACGACGTACAAAAAGCTCGCGCCCTTCTTTATCTCTAAAGACGGGGTGTCCTAACCATCCAACAGCAATTCCATCCCCATTGTCCATTGAGCCTGCTCTGAATAATCCCCCCTTTGCCGGATTATTACCAATATAATCATAAAAAGCTAATTTTTCGGGAATTTTAGACCAAGCTTCCGATAAACTAAGATTTTCGGCTAGCCCGGCACTAACTCTTCGATATATTTCTTGCTGAAAGTATCCCTGATCCCACTGATAACGAGTAGGACCAAATAATTCGATTGGGGTAGTTGCTGAACCATACCACATAGTTCCAGCAACAACAAAAGCTGCAAAAAAAACAGCAGCGATACTACTGGAAAGTACAGTTTCAATATTGCCCATACGTAATCCTTTGTATAGACGTTGAGGCGGACGAACACTAAGATGGAATAGGCCTGCTAATATGCCCAATGTACCCGCTGCAATATGATGAGAGGCTATTCCTCCCGGAACAAAAGGATCAAAACCTTCCGCGCCCCACGCTGGATTTACAGATTGTACTTTTCCAGTTAGTCCATAAGGATCGGACACCCATATTCCAGGACCATACAAACCTGTTACATGAAATGCGCCAAAGCCAAAGCAAGCTACCCCTGAGAGAAATAAATGAATTCCAAAGATCTTGGGCAAATCCAAAGAAGGTTTTCCCGTACGTTCATCACAGAATATTTCTAGGTCCCAATATACCCAATGCCAGATAGCTGCCAAGAAGCACAAACCGGAAAACACTATGTGTGCCCCTGCCACACCTTCATAACTCCAAATACCCGGATTTGTTATAGTTCCTCCTGAAATACTCCAACCGCCCCACGAATTGGTTATTCCTAAACGAGTCATGAAGGGTATAACGAACATACCTTGTCTCCACATCGGATCAAGAACGGGATCAGAGGGATCAAAAACCGCTAATTCATATAAAGCCATCGAACCAGCCCAACCAGAAACTAGAGCTGTATGCATTATATGAACAGAAAGCAATCGACCGGGATCATTCAATACGACAGTATGAACACGATACCAAGGTAAACCCATGGAAATACCTCTTTATCAAAGAAAAATAGACACTATGCCACTTTATTTTATCGCATTGGAAAAGACTATATATATATACTAACCATGTACCTAACCTTTTCAGTAGATTCCGTATCGGAAAGGATTAATATTTATTCCATTCCATTGAAAATAACGTGAAAATAACGGAACAATTTTGTTCGTAAGAACAAAGAGAAGCAGATCTATTCTATACCCGATAAGTACCAATACGCAATGGGAGGATTGGTCCCATTTTTGGGGAACGAATGGATAGATACTTGTTTATCATTCGAACGATCGATTTCTTCGTTCAAATTTTTTCTTTATTCATTCTGTCTTACTCTATAAACTTTCCAATCTATGTATCAAATAGAATAAAGAGAAAAAAGGGATGAAGACAATAAACCATTGATTGTTACGTTTCCATATTAAAGTGAAGTATAGTACTAAATTTTTTTCTTTAATTTAATGCCCATTGGTGTTCCAAAAGTACCTTTTCGGAGTCCTGGAGAGGAAGATGCGGTTTGGGTTGACATATAGTGCGACTTGTCAGACATATTGGGTCATATGGGATTTACCCGTTCTCTCCCCTGATCGAGATATCCTCTGTTTCGCCCAAGAGATATTGTATTGAGTGAGGCATCAATCAATCATTCGGAGCGTGAAGTGCAATTAGATCAATTTATTTTATATTGGGGATCAATATTATCAATTTAGAAGAATTTATGGTTTACTTGGACTGATAAAATAAAGTATCCAGGCTCCGTTCAGAAAATACCAAATCGATAACAAATTGTTAATATAATATATGTATGATTACCACTTGTATCATAAATGATTCTTATACCTACTATTACTTTATACCTACTATTACTATAGTAGTGATAGTAGTGATCCCAAATTGCCGACCAACGGAATAGTATGATGAATACATCAAATAGTTTTGGGAAAGCAAGACAAAAAAAAAGGAAGTCATAACAAAAAAATGGTACTGAGACCATTTGTCCTATATGTGCAAATAGAATTCGGACAGATCTTTTCCCGGGGTAGACCATGAACCTAAAAGAATTGAAAGGACCCATTCAGGAACAAGACAATGACATCGTGATTTTAATATCGATGAAACAATACATCAATGATAGGTTAGTTTAATAAGTTCAGTAATCTCTTTTTTTTTAGAGGGAAGGGAGCCTAAACTCATCTCGTTTTTTTTAATAGAAGACCTTTCATTAAGAAAACCTGTTACATAAAAAAAAGAAATAAAGCTGGAATCGACACATTGATTCTTTTTTTTCTTTTTCACAAATTTTTTTTGAACCGTATGTATCCAAAGGTGCACGTACGGTTCCTAAGGGATGCAATTTTGTCCTAATCAACCGACTTTATCGAGAAAGATTACTTTTTTTAGGCCAAGAGGTTGATAGCGAGATCTCGAATCAACTTGTTGGTCTCATGGTATATCTCAGTATAGAAGATGGTACTAGGGATCTTTATTTGTTTATAAACTCTCCCGGCGGATGGGTAATACCAGGAATAGCCATTTATGATACTATGCAATTTGTGTCACCTGATGTGCATACGATATGCATGGGATTAGCCGCGTCAATGGGATCTTTTATTCTGGTCGGAGGAGAAATTACCAAACGTCTAGCATTCCCTCACGCTTGGCGCCAATGAGTTTTTATTTGATTGAAAAAAAAAGAAGACTATGCCTTCGCCACATTGATTATAAAAGAAAATTATAAGTAATAATAGCATGGCACTTCGGGTTCGATATGAACAAACCATTATTGTTTTTTCATAACATGAGATTTTGTATCGAGATAGTAGTATGAAATAAAGGTTATTTCCGATTTGATCTTATGTGTCGGGAGTACATTTCAGCGTCACAAACCATTTTTCTTCCACACCAGAAGTCTCTTTCTGATACTTATGCTATGAAAGAAAGAGTACAAAAATGAAAAAAAAAAGATCATTTTTGACTTATTTGATCGTATCAAAAAGAAACTTTGGGATTGCTAAATCACAGACGAGATAAATATATAAAGTAACAGAACCATCATAGTATTCTTTTTTACTTCTAT